ATGATACTAGCACTAGTGATGAAGAAGAGGAAGTGGCTTTGATACGTTACTCACAACAATCAGATTTTCGACGGGGTATAATCAAAGGATCCATGCGTGCTCAAAGACGTAAAACAATTACTTGGCAAATGTTTCAAACAAACGTGCATTCTCCACTTTTTTTGGATCGAATAGACAAAACATTTTGTTTTTCATTTTTTGATATCTCTGAAATGATTAATCTCATTTTTAGGAATTGGGTAGGGGGAAACCCAGAATTGCAAATTTCTTATTTTGAGGAGGAAGAAACAAAAGAGAAAACAAATGAAGAGAAAGAAGAGGAAAATGAACGAATAGCAATATCAGAAACTTGGGATACCTTTATATTTACTCAAGCAATAAGAGGTTTAATGTTAGTAACCCAATCTTTTCTTAGAAAATACGTTATATTACCCTTATTCATAATAGCTAAAAATATTGGTCGTATGTTATTATTGCAATTCCCCGAGTGGCACGAGGATTTGGAGGAATGGAATAGAGAAATGCATGTTAAATGTACCTATAATGGTGTTCAATTATCAGAAACAGAATTTCCTCAAAACTGGTTAACAGATGGTATTCAGATAAAGATTCTATTTCCTTTCTGTCTGAAACCTTGGCGAAGATCTAAAATACGATCTCATCATAGAGATCAGAAAATGAGTAAAAAAGAGAAAAAAGACAATTTTTGTTTTTTAACAGTCTGGGGAAGAGAAACAGAACTGCCTTTTGGGTCTCCCCGAAAACGACCTTCTTTTTTTGAACCCATTTTTCAAGAACTCGAAAAAAAAATGATAAAAGTGAAAAAGCATTTTTTTCAAGTTATAAGGGCTTTCAAAGAAAGAATCAAATTGTTTTTAAAGATTTCAAAAGAAAAAACAAGATGGGTCACCAAAATAGTTCTAGTTAGAAACCTAATAATGAAAGAACTTGAAAAAGTAAACCCCGTTTTCTTATTGAAATTGAGGAAGGTGAAAGTATATGAAACAAATGAAAACAGAAAAGACTCCAATATAAATAATAATATTATCCAAGAATCGACCATTCAAATTCGATCCATGAATTGTGTAAATGAAAATTCTTCACTCATAGAAACAAAAATGAAAGATCTTGCTAATAAGATAATCACAATTAAGGCTCAAATAAAAGGAATCACAAAAGACAAGAAAAAAATAGTGCTAACTTGTGATGATAAAAATAAAAGATCGGAATCACAAAAGGATATTTGGCAAATATTCAAAAGAAAAAATATCCGATTAATACGTAAATCGCATTATTTTATGAAATCCTTCATTGAAAAAACATACATGAATATATTATTATGTATTATTAAGATTCCAAGGACCAATGCACAACTTTTCTTTGAATCAACAAAAAAAATTATCAATAAATCCATTTACAACGACGAAACAAGCCAAGAAGGGGTTGAGAAACCAAATCAAAATACAATGAACTTGATTTCTACTATAAAAAAGTCGTTTTTTAATACTATTAATACTAATATTAGTAATAAAAATTCTAATATTTATTGTGACTTATCTTCTTTGTCTCAAGCATATGTATTTTACAAATTATCACAAAATCAATTACTTAACAATTATCATTTGAGATCCGTACTTCAATATCACGGCACCCATCCTTTTCTTAGGGATATAATCAAGAATTCTTGTATGACACAAGGAATATTTAATTCCAAACCAAGGCATAAAAAAATTCATAAGTATGGGATGAATAAATGGAAAATTTGGTTACGGGGTCATTATCAATACAATTTATCTCAGACCAAGTGGGCCCACTTAGTATCGAAAAAATGGCAAAATAGAGTCAATCAATGTTGTACGATTCAAAAGAAAGACTCAATGAAATTGGATTTATATAAAAAAGACCAATTAATTCATTACATGAAACAAAATTACTATGCAGTGGATTCGTTGATGAGTCAAAAAGAAAAATTGAAAAAACATTATGGATATGATCTTTTATCATATAAATATATAAATTATGGGGATAGTAAGGACTCATATATTTATGGATCAACGTTACAAGTAAAAGACAAAAAAATTACATATAATTTAAATACACTGGAATCCGAATCATTTTATGGATTGATAAGTATAGCTATTAGTGATTATCTAGAAAAAGGATCTATTATTGATACGAACAAAAATCTGGATAGAAAATTTTTTGATTATAGAATTCTCCATTTTTGTCTTAGAAATAATATCGATATTGAAACCTCGACCAATACGTATATCGATACCAAGATTCATAAAAATGCTAAAACGGAAACTAAAAATTCTAAAAAAAAAGACTTTTTTGATTGGATGGGAATGAATCAAGAAAGGTTATATCGTACCATATCAAATCTAGAACCCTGGTTTTTCCCAGAATTTGTGCTACTTTTTGATGCGTATAAGATTAAACCGTGGATCATACCAATCAAATTACTTATTTTTCATTTTCATAGAAATGAAAATATTAGTCAAAGTGAAAAGATCGACGTAAATAAAAAAAAAAATGAACAACAAGGCCAAGGGGATCTTGTATCAGATCTACGAAAACAAAACAAAAAGAAAGATGTTGAAGAAGATTACACAGGAACAAACATTAAAAAGGGTAGAAAGAAAAAACAATACAAGAGCAAGAAAGAAGCAGAACTGGATTTCTTCTTGAAAAAGTATTTTCTTTTTCAATTAAGATGGGATGATCCCTTGAATCAAAGAATAATCAGTAATATCCAGGTATATTGTCTTCTACTTAGACTGATAGATCCAAGGGAAATTGCTATATCCTCAATTCAAAGAGGAGAGATGCATCTGGATGCAATGTTGATTCAGAAAGACCTAACTCTTACAGAATTGATAAAAAGGGGAATATTTATTATCGAGCCAATTCGTCTATCTATGAAAAGGGATAGAAAATATATTATATACCAAACCATAAGTATTTCATTGGTTGATAAGAATAAGCACCAAACTAATGGAAAATGCATAATAAAAAATAGATATGTTGATAAAAAGAATCTTGATGGATCCGTTGCACAAGACAGCAATATGCTTGTGAATAGAAACAAAAATTATTATGATTTCCTTGTTCCTGAAAATATTCTATCTCCCAGACGTCGTAGAGAATTGAGAATTCTAATTTGTTTCAATTACCGGAACCAGAATTGGAATGTTGTGGATAGAAATCCAATATTTTGCAATCAAAACAACATAAAAAACAGTGGACAATTTTTGAACGAGAAAAAGCATCTTAATACGGAAACAGATAAATTCATTAAATTCAAATTGTTTCTTTGGCCCAATTATCGATTAGAAGATTTAGCTTGTATGAATCGTTATTGGTTTGATACCAATAACGGCAGTCATTTCAGTATGTCAAGAATACATATGTATCCGCGATTCAAAATTAGTTAATAGTAAATATTTCCTATATATCTATCGCATGACATATTCAGTAGATAAAACCGAAATATATACACATACGCTATATTACATTCTGGTACACGATACCGATTAAATTACGTATCAATTGGATCTAGGAAGAAATCGACAGAATATTTTTTTTAGTTAGGTAAAAAAATAATTCTCTTTCGTGTTTGTGAATGCATAAATGTATCATCCCCTTCTATTCTATCCAAATCAAATTGCAAATTTGATTTGGATAAAATAAATTTAATTTAAATAAAATAAGAATGAATAGAGTAGTGTATATGAAGAAATCTACATTTTTTGTGTACTAGATTCAAATAACTGGTATAATAATAATTATTATTTTTCCTGATCGGTAAAATCCACGGAAAAGAAAAAAATTGTTTTTTATGGTCAAAAATTCATTCATCTCGGCTATTCGACAAGAAAAAGAAAAAAACTGCGGATCTGTTGAATTTCAAGTATTCAGTTTCACCGATAAGATACGGAGACTTACTTTACATTTGGAATTACATAAAAGAGATTTTTTATCGCAAAGGGGTCTGCGAAAAATTCTGGGAAAACGTCAACGTCTGCTAGATTATTTGTCAAAGAAAAATAGAGTACGTTATAAGAAATTAATTAGTCAGTTGGGTATTCGGGAATCAAAAACCCGTTAATTTTAAGATTGGTTTGAATTTTTTTCTTTAGTTATTAGTTAATAGTAGTTATTAGATTTTTCATTTTGATGAATCTCATTTTGATAAATTCATGGAATAATGAATTAAGGAAGAAAAGATATGACTTTACCGGCTACAAGAAAAGATCTCATGATAGTTAACATGGGCCCTCACCACCCATCAATGCATGGTGTTCTTCGACTAATCGTTACTCTCGATGGTGAAGATGTTATTGACTGTGAACCCATATTGGGTTATTTACACAGAGGGATGGAAAAAATAGCGGAAAATCGAACAATTATACAATATTTGCCTTATGTGACACGGTGGGATTATTTAGCCACTATGTTCACAGAGGCAATAACAGTAAATGCACCAGAACGATTGGAAAGTGTTCAAGTACCTAAAAGAGCCAGTTACATTAGAGTAATTATGCTGGAATTGAGTCGTATAGCTTCTCATTTGTTATGGCTTGGACCTTTTATGGCGGATATCGGTGCACAAACCCCCTTTTTCTATATTTTCAGAGAAAGGGAATTGTTATATGATCTATTTGAAGCTGCTACGGGTATGCGAATGATGCATAATTATTTCCGTATTGGGGGAGTCGCTGCTGATCTACCTTATGGATGGATAGATAAATGTTTAGATTTTTGCGATTATTTTTTAACAGGAATTGTTGAATATCAAAAGCTTATTACGCGGAATCCTATTTTTTTGGAACGGGTTGAGGGAGTCGGCATTATTGGTGGAGAGGAAGCAATAAATTGGGGTTTATCAGGACCGATGTTACGAGCTTCTGGAATCCAATGGGATCTTCGTAAAGTTGATCGTTATGAGTGTTACAATAAATTTGATTGGGAAGTCCAATGGCAAAAAGAAGGAGATTCACTAGCTCGTTATTTAGTACGAATCGGTGAAATGAAAGAATCTATAAAAATTATTCAACAAGCTCTAGAAGGAATTCCTGGGGGGCCCTATGAAAATTTAGAAGTCCGACGCTTTGATAGAGCAAAAAATTCCGAATGGACTAATTTTGAATATAGATTTATTACTAAAAAACTTTCACCCAATTTTGAATTGTCGAAACAAGAACTTTATGTGAGAGTAGAAGCCCCAAAAGGAGAATTAGGAATTTTTTTGATAGGAGACAGTAGTGTTTTCCCCTGGAGGTGGAAAATTCGTCCACCGGGTTTCATCAATTTGCAAATTCTCCCTCAACTAGTTAAAAGAATGAAATTGGCTGATATCATGACGATACTAGGTAGTATAGATATCATTATGGGAGAAGTTGATCGTTGAAATGATAATTGATACGACAGAAGTAGAAGTACAAGCTATCAATTCTTTTTCTAGATCGGAATCCTTAAAAGAAGTCTATGGACTCATATGGATCTTTGTTCCTATTTTCACCCTTATATTGGGAATCACTATAGGGGTACTAGTAATTGTGTGGTTAGAAAGAGAAATATCCGCAGCAATACAACAACGTATTGGGCCTGAATATGCCGGCCCGTTAGGAATTCTGCAAGCTCTAGCAGATGGGATCAAATTACTTTTTAAAGAGGACCTCCTCCCATCTAGAGGAGATATTCGTTTGTTTAGCGTGGGACCGTCTATAGCGGTCATATCAGTTCTACTAAGTTATTTAGTAATCCCTTTTGGGTCTCGCCTTGTTTTAGCCGATCTCAGTATAGGTGTTTTTTTATGGATCTCCATTTCAAGTATTGCTCCTATTGGACTTCTTATGTCAGGATATGGATCGAACAATAAATATTCCTTTTCAGGTGGTCTACGGGCTGCTGCTCAATCTATTAGCTATGAAATACCATTAACTCTATGTGTGTTATCAATATCTCTACGTGTGATTCGTTGGAACATGATTATTTTCCCTCCTCGCTAGAAATAAAGTAAAGAGGTTTAATATATTGAATGGATATTTTCATTTTTTATTCATCATTAGGGTCGATGAGTTAAACTAGATAGTTATATGAGTAAAATAAAACTGCTTATAAATTTGCAGTAAGAAGGTAAAATCTCATTCCCTATGTACAAGAATAATAAACACAAGCAGTGTAAACTGTTTACCCCAAGATTAAGATTCTTTGACTAATTATCATATCTTGAAGCGGGTACAAAAGATCGACCGTGTGGGGTTTCTACGACTGTCTTATATGTATTACCATACCGGGGATCAATCAAAAATCAGTGGACAGTTAGGAACACCAAGGTACACAAAAGATTAGTAATGGGGATAATGTAAGGTATCAAAAAAAGGTATTTTTGCATAAAACTTTGGATAAAACGAATCATAATGAGGACTTTAAGTTGGTAGAAATGACCAAGCAGTACTTCCCCACGATTCCGATCTAGAGTATGCTCTTATTCACTGATTAAAGAAATGACTATCAAAAACGAATTAATCCTTTATTTATATATATTTTTTTTTTCAGAGTACCCCTTCCTCTGAGAAAGAAGAACAGGAACAAAAGAAATGGGATGCAAAAAAAAAAATAAATAAAATGAATAAATAAGAAATAAAAAAGATCTTTATTTTTTATTTCTTTTCCCCATCCATATCTATAATCTATACATCTATACATATAGAATTATTATCATAAATAAAATTTGGAATTAATGCCCAATTCGTTCTAATTCTTTATAGTTATTGATAGAACATATTTTTTGATATAACGAGTATTTTATTGAAGGATTAAGTTATTACCGAACAAAGATAAATTGAAATTCTAATGGATAAGATCAATTCAGAAGCGCCTTTTTATTCTAGCAGATGGAATTTCATTGGTCTAATTTGGGACTCCCGGTGTATATTTACTATATAAATAAAGATGACGATACTACCAAACAAGTCCTTACATTTATTTGTGGCCGTAGAGGAGCCGTATGAAGCTGAGGTCTCATGTACGGTTTTGAAATAGCGATATGAACAGTGATGTTATTATCGACTATGATTATCTAACAGTTTAAGTACAGTTGATATAGTTGAGGCACAGTCAAAATATGGTTTTTGGGGGTGGAATCTGTGGCGTCAGCCTATAGGGTTTGTAGTTTTTCTAATTTCTTCTCTAGCAGAATGTGAGAGATTACCCTTTGATTTACCAGAAGCAGAGGAGGAATTAGTAGCAGGTTATCAAACAGAATATTCAGGTATCAAATACGCTTTATTTTACCTTGCTTCTTACCTAAATTTATTAGTTTCTTCATTATTTATAACAGTTCTTTACTTAGGTGGGTGGAATTTCTCTATTCCGTACATATCTATTCCTGAACTTTTCGGAATAAATAAAATGGCCGGAATCTTTGGAATGACAATTGGTATATTTATTACATTAGCTAAAGCTTATTTGTTTCTGTTCATTCCTATCACAGCAAGATGGACTTTACCGAGGATGAGAATGGATCAGCTATTAAATCTTGGATGGAAATTTCTGTTACCTATTTCCCTGGGAAATCTATTATTGACAACTTCTTCCCAACTTGTTTCACTATAAATAATATAAATAAAAGAAGAGAATAATGATATTCTATATTCATAACCAATCTTAAACAAGAGAAAGAAACATCAATTTATTCATGGAGATCCACAATATGTTCCCTATGGTGACCGGGTTCATAAATTATGGTCAACAAACAATACGAGCTGCAAGGTACATTGGTCAAAGTTTCATAATTGCCTTATCCCATACAAATCGTTTACCTGTAACTATTCAATATCCTTATGAAAAATCGATCACATCAGAGCGTTTCCGCGGTCGAATACACTTTGAATTTGATAAATGTATTGCTTGTGAAGTATGTGTTCGTGTATGTCCCATAGATCTACCCGTTGTTGATTGGAGATTTGAAAAAGATATTAAAAAGAAACAATTGCTTAATTATAGTATTGATTTTGGGGTCTGTATATTTTGTGGTAACTGCGTCGAGTATTGTCCAACAAACTGTTTATCGATGACTGAAGAGTATGAACTTTCTACTTATGATCGCCACGAATTGAATTATAATCAAATTGCATTGGGTCGGTTGCCAATGTCAGTAATTGGAGATTACACAATTCAAACAGTTATGAATTCGACCCAAATCAAAATAGACAAAGATAAACCCCTTGATTCAAGAACGATTACCGATTACTAAGATTTTTTTTGATATAAAGGATCCAAGCCTCTTTTTTTTTTTGATTGCTCAGAAACTACAAATAATAACTATAAATAATAACTATTGATTGTTGAGAATTACTCTTTGATTTAAACCAAGAATATGTTTTCGTGATGATTTCGAAATAGAAAATTCCAATCTTTTCTTTTTTCTTTCAGATAAAAAAAGTAGGATTGGCTAATAACTTTAATAACTTTATCTATATCTACATTAATCCATATTAAGATTTAATTCAATTAGGAACCCATCATATAAAGAAAAAAATAAGGGTAACACCCTTATTTTTCCTGGACTATTTAGTAAGGTCATGAAATATTTCGACTTATTTATCTGTTATACATAATGGATTTACCTGGACCAATACACGATATACTTGTAGTATTTCTGGGATCATTTCTTATATTAGGAGGTCTAGGAGTAGTATTATTTACCAATCCAATTTATTCTGCCTTTTCGTTGGGATTGGTTCTTGTTTGTATATCTTTATTCTATATTCCATCGAACTCCTATTTTGTAGCTGCCGCACAACTCCTTATTTATGTGGGAGCCATAAATGTCTTAATCATATTTGCTGTTATGTTCATGAATGGTTCAGAATATTCCAACGATTCCTATCTTTGGACTGTAGGAGACGGGATCACTTTACTGGTTTGTACAAGTATTCTTTTTTCACTAATTACTACTATCCTAGATACGTCATGGTACGGAATTATTTGGACTACAAGAAAAAACCAGATTATAGAACAGGACCTTATAAGTAAGGTTCAACAAATTGGAATTCATTTATCAACAGATTTTTATCTTCCGTTTGAACTCATTTCTATAATTCTTTTAGTTTCTTTAATAGGTGCAATTACTATGGCTCGTCAATAATAAATACTTAGAATTAATAAAATTATTAGAAATTATAAATCAAATGAAAAAGGAAAAGTTTTGAGTTTAATTTACTGCCAATACCCTCTTTTTTCTGTAATTGCTCGATTCTAGTCAACCAAATTGGTTGAATTGTTGTTCATATTGAAATGAATCGAGATTGTTGATGAGGAGTTAGTCGATGATGTTCGAATATGTACTTTTTTTGAGCGTCTATTTATTTTCTATCGGTATCTATGGACTGATCACAAGTCGAAACATGGTTAGAGCACTTATGTGTCTTGAGCTTATACTAAATTCGGTTAATATTAATCTCGTAACATTTTCAGATATATTTGATAATCGCCAATTAAAAGGAGACATTTTCTCAATCTTTGTTATAGCCATTGCGGCCGCGGAAGCAGCTATTGGGCTAGCTATTGTTTCGTCGATCTATCGTAACAGAAAATCAACTCGTATCAATCAATCGAATTTGTTGAATAATTAGTCAATAATTAGTATATCATATAAATAAAGACATAATATATATACAAATTGAAAATTATATAATTTTTTTTATATTTCAATAGTAATATATATATATAGGAATATATTTCAATATTACTATTGAAATATTGACAATCTGTTGGCCAATGTGAAGTCACATGTGTGACTCGTATGATCATGGTTGTTGAAACGGAAATCAAAGTTTCTTGGTCCTTTCTCACGAACAGATTTAGAAATCTATTGATTCTTAAGTTAAGATTTTTTTGATAAATCATTGATTCGTCTGGTGTCTACAATATAAATATAGAATTCGTTTAGTACCGATTTTACTTTACCAGATCGAAAATTTTTTATGTTCAAAACTGGAATTTATAGACCCAATGTCACATTCAGTAAAAATTTATGATACATGTATAGGGTGTACTCAATGTGTACGAGCCTGCCCCACAGATGTATTGGAAATGATACCTTGGGACGGATGTAAAGCTAAGCAAATTGCTTCCGCGCCAAGAACCGAGGACTGTGTAGGTTGTAAGAGATGTGAATCCGCTTGTCCAACAGATTTTTTGAGTGTCCGTGTTTATTTATGGCATGAAACAACTCGCAGCATGGGTCTATCTTATTGATACGTTATAATAGAAAAAACTCCACTTGAATCTTTTGATTCCTTTTTACCGAGAAAAACCCGTACTCGAGAAAATATATTATTTCGAGCACGGGTTTTTTGGTCAAAACGTATCTTGTCTTTATCACGAGTTATTTCCCTTGGTTAACAATACTTGTAGTTTTGCCGATATTCGCGGGTTCTTCAATTTTTTTTCTCCCTCATAGGGGGAATAAGGTATTAAGGTGGTATACTATATGTATATTTTTTTTAGAGCTCCTTCTAACAACCTATGTGTTCTGTTATCATTTCCAATTGGACGATCCATTAATTCAACTGGAAGAGGACTTTAAATGGATAAATATTTTTGATTTTCACTGGAGACTGGGAATCGATGGACTTTCCATAGGACCTATTTTACTGACAGGATTTATCACTACTTTAGCTACTTTAGCAGCTTGGCCTGTTACTCGAAATTCGCGATTGTTCTACTTCCTGATGTTAGCAATGTACAGTGGTCAAATAGGATTATTTTCTTCTCGAGACCTTTTACTTTTTTTCATCATGTGGGAGTTAGAATTAATTCCTGTTTACTTACTTTTATCCATGTGGGGAGGAAGGAAACGTTTGTACTCGGCTACAAAGTTTATTTTGTACACTGCGGGGGGTTCCATTTTTCTCTTAATAGGAGTTCTAGGTATGGGTTTATATGGTTCCAACGAACCAACATTGGATTTTGAAAGATTAGCTAATCAGTCATATCCTGTGACATTAGAAATAATATTATATTTGGGCTTCCTTATTGCTTATGCTGTCAAATCGCCGATTATACCCCTACATACATGGCTACCAGATACTCATGGAGAAGCGCATTACAGTACATGTATGCTTCTAGCCGGAATCTTATTAAAAATGGGAGCATATGGATTGATTCGGATCAATATGGAATTATTACCGCACGCCCATTCTATATTTTCTCCCTGGTTGGTGATAGTAGGGACAATACAAATAATCTATGCAGCTTCAACCTCTCTTGGTCAACGCAATTTAAAAAAGAGAATAGCCTATTCTTCCGTATCTCACATGGGTTTCATAATTATAGGAATTGGTTCTATAACTGACATGGGACTGAACGGAGCCATTTTACAAATACTCTCTCATGGATTTATTGGTGCTGCACTTTTTTTCTTGGTAGGAACGAGTTGTGATAGAACACGTCTTGTTTATCTCGACGAAATGGGGGGGATATCCATCCCAATGCCAAAAATATTTACCATGTTTAGTAGTTTCTCGATGGCTTCTCTTGCATTGCCAGGAATGAGTGGTTTTGTTGCGGAATTAGTAGTATTTTTGGGAATAATTACTAGCCCAAAATATCTTTTAATGTCCAAAATGCTAATTATCTTTGTAATGGCAATTGGAATGATATTAACTCCTATTTATTTATTATCTATGTTACGTCAGATGTTCTATGGATACAAACTATTCAATGTTCTAAACTCCAATTTTGTGGATTCTGGACCACGAGAACTATTTGTTTCGATCTGTATCTTTTTACCTGTAATAGGGATTGGTATTTATCCGGATTTCGTTCTCTCGCTGTCAGTTGACAAGGTACAAGTTATCCTATCTAATTATTTTCATAGATAGTTTTCATTAATGAGACAGAAAGCAAAGTCTTAGAATTTTCATATTTTTGAAATCATTTGATGTACAACGCAAAAAAAAAAGTGAATTAGAATTGTAATAAGATGTATTCCGAGTTTTTGAGAACCCTTTGAATCATTTGAATCACAAGGAATCATATTCAAAGGGTTCTCAAAAACTCGCACAAATTTTCGTTATATATGGGACGATGTTCTTATGTATTCCTTTATTCAATTAGATGTTAATGTGAATGAACCATAACTATGTAGACCTATTCCTAATAGATTGATCCCAAAATAGCATATCCAAATTATAAGAAATCCTATAGAAGCTACAAGTGCCGAATTTGTACCTTGCAAACTTTGATTTGTTCTAGTATGTGAATAAATCGCGAATATGGTCCAAGTAATAAATGCCCAAGTTTCTTTGGGGTCCCAATTCCAATAAGATCCCCATGCTTCGTTAGCCCATACTGCTCCAGAAAGAATACCTATGGTTAAAAAGGTAAATCCTAAACTAATGACACGATAACCCCAATAATCCAAACCTTGAGTTAATTGATATTTGTAATAATTTCGGAATGAAAGAAGAGAAGTGTGTTTATTAAAAACACTTTTTTTTTCGTTCCCGTATTCGATCTTGCCAAAGAAAAATGACTTAATTAAGAAAATTTTGTTTTTACAAAAAATATCGATGTTTTTTCGAAATGTAATGACTAGAAAAGCAACTGATAATAACGACCCACATAAAAGAGCTGCATAACTCAATAACATCATACTTACGTGCATCATTAACCACTGAGATTGTAGAGCAGGTACTAATATTGACGATTGATGCATTTCACTTGAAAGACCCGATGTGGCGAAACCTTGGCTAAAAATAGCACTTGGGGCGGTTATTGCGCTTAAATCATTTTTATGATTCCATATCTTGGAAATCATATGAATAATGGAAAAACTCCACGAAAGGAAGATTAATGACTCGTATAAATTACTTAATGGAAAATGTCTTGAAGAAATCCAACGAATAACTAAGAATCCTGTTATAGAGAAAAAAGTAGCTATCATTCCCTTTTCTGATGAATCACGTAACCCCCTGATTTCGTGGATTAATAGGGTCATTAAATGAATCGTAATTACAATTGAAATGATCGAAAAAGAGAGATGAGTTAATATATGTTCTAAAGTCACAAATATCATACATAATAAGGGGTCCCATTACAGAATTGAAATCGGGAATTAAATACATTATAGGAGCCATTGTATCTCTTTTAGAGTATGCCGCCACTCGGACTCGAACCGAGATGCTCTAGCACTGCTTCCTAAGAGCAGCGTGTCTACCGATTTCACCATAGCGGCTTACTTGAAATAATAATAGTTAATTCATGTTGAATCGTCTAGATCTAGATTCAAGGATTCAATATAGTTTAAGAAACATTAGAACTGATGAATAAGAGCTCTTTGAAATTCATCTTTGAATTTTCATCAAAAATTCTTAGTTCGTATCGTCATAAGTTCCATTTTAACAATCAACTTTTACGTACTATTTATATACTAAGTTATTCCGAAACACTTGAAACTTGAAAGTTTTGTTTTCAGTCGAGATAGAAACTAAGAATTGTCCCCTTTTTCTATTTTTTTTTTTTATTTATTTTTTTTATTTTGAATCCGCGAAATCAGATAAGATAAATGAAAAAAAAAAAGAGTTTCATCACAATTTTAATTGAATTTTCTTTTCACAATAGAAAAATAGAATGAACAAAGATTTTTCTATTGTGAAAAGAAAATTCATAGGAAAAACCCATCTCACGAATTAAAAAATATTAAATCTAATAATTAATAAAATAAAAACAAGAATGAAAAAAAAAAAAAATAATAATAATAATACTTAGAACTAGACCCGGCGTACAGAGGAATTCTTATTCTACATATCATAGCCACTAGTTCTAACTAATCTTGAGGAGTTCAATACACTAGTTAATGGGAATTATTCATATTCTAAAATTGGAAGTTCTTCTAGCCATGAAAATTCAGATTATTCCAAGATTTTCTTACCTGCTGTTTGTTGCACAAAAAAACTTTTTGAATCTCCGGTAGAAACTGACTTTGCTAAAGAAAAAGCTTTTATTGCAGCTAAATTTCCCCTTTTCTTCCAAATATTTTTACGAATACGTTTTTTTGATATAGAAGTACGTTTTTTTGGAACTGCCATTCAAAAAAAAAGAGTTACTCATTTTTATTGTTGTATGTGAAAGACATGTATTGCTCAAAATAGATCGTTTTTTTTAGGCATTTTCTGTACTTAATTCCGTCGATAATAATTTTTTCTTTCATAACATACAATACAAATATATTATTTCTATATAAATATATAATATACACGCATGTCGCATATATAATACACTGGGGAAAAATATGACTATTATATTAGTTGTAATTTAGTTGTAATTGAATAAGCTCATAGTGCCGTGTCTATAATTTAAGTTCAAACTTTAACTACAACTGGCAGTAGTTAATATGTTAAACAAGACATTCCGTTACCTAAGAAGAGGAACTTCCATTTTTTGTTATTTTTTATTTCAGTTCTATACGAAGTAAGGAGTATTATAAGAACTTTCTTATTGGATTGGAACCCAATCAATCAGTTCCGCAAAAAATTAGGTAATTACTACAAATAAATGCACTAGAATAACTAGGTCTTTTTTTTTTTTTTTTGAGTCGATTTATTGATGCATACTATGATCCATATTCTACTGTTTTGGTATAATTGTTTTTTATACTATAGACTATAGTATATGATATGGTTACATATTGCTAAAATGGAATAGTAGTATAGTCGTAGAATGATTCAAAATCTCACATTTCCCATTTTAATAAATACTTTCTTTAGTTAATAAAGTTAATAACTAAGTAATTACTCTTACCTAACTATTTGGTCATATCATTTGACCAACCAATTGTGTAACTTTTTGAATATTTCCAATATCTAAGATCTAACAAAAGTCAGAATAATTTAAAATCAAAAAATATTTGAGGTTTTTATATCTTTTTTTGTTGATTTTTTTATTGTTCCTTTCAAAAGCGATAAGAATTGGCGAATCGGAAACAATTCCAATTATAAGAAAAAAAAAAAAATGAAAATTTGTTTTTTTTATGGAACATACATATAAATATGCATGGATAATACCTTTTCTTCCATTTCCAGTTACAATGTTAATAGGATTTGGACTTCTGCTTATTCCCGCAGCAACCAGAAATATTCGTCGTATGTGGGCTTTTCCGAGTATTTTGATGCTAAGTATAGCTATGGTGTTTTCGGCCAATCTGTCTATTCAACAAATAAATGGAAATTTTATCTATCAATATCTATGGTCTTGGACCGTCAATAATGATTTTTCTTTAGAGTTCGGACATTTGATCGATCCACTTACTTCTATTATGTCAATATTAATTACTACTGTTGGAATCATGGTTCTTATTTATAGTGACAATTATATGTCTCATGATCAAGGATATTTGAGATTTTTTGCTTATATGAGTTTTTTCAATACTTCTATGTTGGGATTGGTTACTAGTTCCAATTTGATACAAATTTATATTTTTTGGGAACTTGTAGGAATGTGTTCGTATTTACTAATAGGTTTTTGGTTCACACGACCGATTGCAGCAAGCGCTTGTCAAAAGGCTTTTGTAACCAATCGTATAGGAGATTTTGGTTTATTATTAGGAATTTTAGGACTTTATTGGATAACTGGTAGTTTAGAATTTCGGGATTTGTTCGAAATAGTTAATAACTTGGTTCATAATAATGGAGTAGATTCTTTATTTGCTACTCTGTGTGCTTCTTTTTTATTCGTCGGTGCAGTTGCTAAATCTGCGCAATTCCCCCTTCACATATGGTTACCTGATGCTATGGAAGGACCCACTCCCATTTCGGCTCTTATACATGCTGCTACTATGGTAGCTGCGGGAATTTTTCTTGTAGCTCGGCTTCTTCCTCTTTTCATAGTTATACCTTACATAATGAATCTCATTTCTTTAATAGGCGTAATAACAGTACTATTAGGAGCTACTTTGGCTCTTGCTCAAAGAGACATTAAAAGAAGTTTAGCTTATTCTACAATGTCTCAATTGGGTTATATTATGTTAGCTCTGGGTATAGGTTCTTATCGAGCCGCTTTATTCCATTTGATCACTCATGCCTATTCGAAAGCTTTATTGTTTTTGGGATCTGGATCTATTATTCATTCAATGGAACCTATTGTTGGATATTCGCCGGATAAAAGTCAAAATATGGTTCTTATGGGCGGTTTAACAAAATATGTTCCAATTACAAGAATTACTTTTTTATTAGGTACACTCTCTCTTTGTGGTATTCCACCTCTTGCTTGTTTTTGGTCCAAAGATGAAATTCTTAATGATAGTTGGTTGTATTCACCAATTTTTGCAATAATAGCTTCCTTCACAACGGGATTAACTGCATTTTTTATGTTTCGGATGTATTTACTTACCTTTGATGGACATTTGCGCATCCATTTTCAAAATTACAGTACCACTAAAAACAGTTCTTTCTATTCAATATCTTTATGGGGAAAAGAAGTACCTAAAGCAGTCAATAGAAATTTACTTTTATCAACTTTATCAACAACGAATAAGAATAATAAGGTCTCCTTTTTTTCAAAAGATACATATCAAATCGATAATAATGTAAAAAATAGAATACGATACTTTAGTACTTACTTTAGAAATAAATACACTTACACCTATCCTCACGAGTCGGACAATACTATGTTATTTCCTCTGCTTGTATTGGTGCTATTTACTTTATTCGTTGGATCAATTGGAATTAATTTTGATCAAGGAGTAATAGATTTTGATCTATTATCGAAATGGTTAACTCCGTCTACAAATTTTTTCCATACAAATTCGAATGATTCCTCGGATTGGTATGATTTTTTGAAAAATGCAGTTTTTTCGGTAAGTATAGCCCTTTTTGGATTATTTATAGCATCCATTTTATATGGATCTCTTTATTCATCTCTTCAGAATTTGGACTTAGTCAATTCATTTGTAAAGAAGGGACCCAAGAGGATTCTCTTGGACCAAGTAAAAAATGTGATATACAATTGGTCATATAATCGTGGTTACATAGATATTTTTTATACTAAGATTTTTACTGTGGGTATAAGAAGGTTAGCCGAACTAATTCACTTTTTTGATAGACATATAATTGATGGAATTACAAACGGGGTCGGCGTTGCCAGTTTCTTTATAGGGGAAGGGATTAAATATATGGGAGGTGGGCGAGTCTCGTCTTATCTATTCTTGTATTTATCTTATGTATCGATCTTTTTATTAATTTTTTTATTTTATAAATTTTAGTTTTTTTTTTATTTTAAACGTTTATAATCGAAAAGAAAAGTTACAATAGGCTTTTCAAACCAGAAATAAGTTTTTTCATTTTTCTCTTCTTTAAGTTTTCCCAATTCCCAATTATCTTGGTGGGTATCAAGATAAGAATCTTCGTAAACTGGGCTATCTTTGTCTTCTTCGGCGGATCCCTCTTGTTCCTGTTTAGTCTTCTTCGTTTCGTAAGTTGTTTCTACA